ATCTACGAATTCCCACTTCTTATTCCAAAACTTTCCAAGGTCCGCCTCATGGCATCCAAGTTGAAAGAGATAAATTGAACAAGTACGGTCGTCCCCTATTGGGATGTACTATTAAACCAAAATTGGGATTATCCGCAAAAAACTACGGTAGAGCGGTTTATGAATGTCTACGGGGTGGACTTGATTTTACTAAGGATGATGAAAACGTAAATTCACAACCATTTATGCGTTGGAGAGATCGTTTCTTATTTTGTGCCGAAGCACTTTATAAAGCCCAAGCCGAAACGGGTGAAATTAAAGGACATTACTTGAATGCAACTGCGGGTACATGTGAAGAAATGATCAAAAGAGCGGTATTTGCCAGAGAATTGGGAGTTCCTATCGTAATGCATGACTACTTAACTGGGGGGTTCACCGCAAATACTAGCTTGGCTCATTATTGCCGCGACAATGGTCTACTTCTTCACATCCATCGCGCAATGCATGCAGTTATCGATAGACAGAAAAATCATGGTATGCATTTTCGTGTACTAGCTAAAGCATTACGTATGTCTGGTGGAGATCATATTCACGCTGGTACAGTAGTGGGTAAACTGGAGGGGGAACGTGAGATGACTTTGGGTTTTGTTGATTTATTACGTGATGATTTTATTGAAAAAGATCGAAGTCGTGGTATTTTTTTCACTCAAGACTGGGTCTCTATGCCAGGTGTTCTGCCCGTGGCTTCAGGGGGTATTCATGTTTGGCATATGCCTGCCCTAACCGAAATCTTTGGGGATGATTCCGTACTACAGTTCGGTGGAGGAACTTTAGGGCACCCTTGGGGAAATGCACCCGGTGCAGTAGCTAATCGGGTGGCTTTAGAAGCATGTGTACAAGCTCGTAATGAGGGACGTGATCTTGCTCGTGAAGGTAATGATATTATTCGTGAAGCTGCCAAATGGAGCCCTGAGCTAGCCGCTGCTTGTGAAGTATGGAAACAGATCACATTCGATTTCGAACCAGTGGATACGCCAGATATAGAGACAAAATAAACGCGTATAATTCAGCAATTCCTGTTTGTTCTCCTAATTTATTGCAATGAAACTTGGCCCAATCTTTCTTTTTTTGAGGAAAAGATTGGGCCGAATAAAGAATAAACATCTTATACTAATCCTATACTATGAACTATGAGGGTCTTTGTGTATTTGCATATATCTTTTATATGTACAGACCTTACGATATACAATACGATATACAAGTAGATACAAAATCTAAACATAATAAGATAAGATCGAAGGAAGACTAAACAACTTATCTATTCTATTATTTATTGTTGGAGCCATAGGCTGAATTATGGATCCTTGGGATTGGATTGGTGGATCATTTTATTCAAGCCAAGGGAAGGATTCCTTCTACCCCTATCCTGTATATTGTCTTTTTCGTTCCCTGTTGTAATAGAAACTCATTTTATTATTTGACTATATGACACGAGATTCTACGAGACGAGAATTCATTTTTAATTTATGGGAAGAAACAACTATGTATCTTTTTGATGAGAATTGAAAGTTTTACATGAGAGAAACCTGTCTTTATATATCTTTTTTTGAGGAAAAGATTCTATCATAATCACTATCATAATATTGAAATGATTCACCGGATTCCTCAAAAGGAGAATCCTTTCTTTTCAAGACTCGCTCGTTTTTCATTAACAATCTTAATGATTGGATTATATGCTTCATTTGAATTCTGATGAGAAAGAAAAAGAAAGAAAAAAGAAAGAGTAAAATGATTTTTTCTTCATCGAATGACTATTCATTTATTAGTATTAGGTTTTCAGAAAATAGGGGGCAGAAAGAATCTATGGAAAAATGTTGGTTCAATTCGATGTTGTCTAACAAGAAGTTAGAACATAGGTGTGGACTAAGTAAATCAATGGATAGTCTTGATGCTCTTGGACATACCAGTGGAAGTGAAGAACCTATGAAAAATGATGCGGAGAAAAAGATTCCTAGTTGGGACAGTTCTAGTTTCAGTAATATTAATTATCTAAATTATTTATTTGATAGCAGTAATATTTGGAGTTTGATCTCTGATCATACTTTTTTAGTTAGAAATAGTAATGGTGACACTTATTCTGTATATTTTGATATTGAAAATCAGATTTTTGATATTGACAATGCTAGTTCTTTTTTGAGTGAACTAGAGATTCTTTTTCCTAGTTATTTGAATAGTGGGTCTAATAGTAGTAATTACTACTATTATTATTCCATGTATGATACTCAATCTAATTGGAATAATCACATTAATAGTTGCATTGATAGTTATCTTCGTTTTGAAATCAGTCTGAATAGTGACATTTACAGTGGTATCGACAGTTACATTTCTAGTTTCATTTGTACGGAAAGTATAAGTAGTATTGAAAGTAGAAATTCTAGTATCAAAACTAGTAACAGTTCTTTCAATATAAGAGAAAGATCTAATGATTTCGATATAAATACAAAATACAAACAGTTATGGGTTCAATGTGATAATTGTTATGGATTAAATTATAAGAAATTCTTTAGTTCAAAAATGAATATTTGTGAACACTGCGGATATCATTTGAAAATGAGTAGTTCAGATAGAATCGAACTCTTTATTGATCCTGGCACTTGGGAGCCTATGGATGAAGATATGGTCTCTATGGACCCCATTGAATTTCATTCAGAGGAGGAACCTTATATAGATCGCATCTCTTTTTATCAAAGAAAAACGGGTTTAACTGAAGCTGTTCAAACGGGCGTAGGTCAACTAAATAGTATTCCCATAGCAATTGGAGTTATGGATTTTCAGTTTATGGGAGGTAGTATGGGATCCGTAGTAGGTGAGAAAATCACCCGTTTGATCGAGTATGCTACTAATCGATCTCTACCTGTCATTATTGTGTGTGCTTCTGGAGGAGCACGCATGCAAGAAGGGAGTTTGAGCTTGATGCAAATGGCTAAAATATCTTCTGCTTCATATGATTATCAATCAAATAAAAAGTTATTCTATGTATCAATCCTTACATCTCCTACAACTGGCGGAGTTACAGCGAGTTTTGGTATGTTGGGAGATATCATTATTGCTGAACCTAATGCCTACATTGCGTTTGCGGGTAAAAGAGTAATTGAACAAACATTGAAAAAGACAGTACCCGACGGTTCACAAGCGGCTGAGTATTTATTCCATAAGGGCTTATTCGACCCAATCGTACCACGTAATCCTTTAAAAGGTGTTCTGAATGAGTTATTTCAGCTACATGGTTTCCTTCCCTTGAATCAAGATTAAAAAAAGATTTTAAAAAAGATTGAAATTCTTCATTTTCAAATGGAAGTATAGCGCTAGCTTCAGTTATTTTTCTTTGTAGCGAATAAGCATTTAGTTCATTAGAATGAAAAAAACAAAACTAAGAAGATGGTGTTTTCTTTGGGGACATCAGTGATAAGTGTAGTAAGAGTCAGAAGTTTTGGATAATTACTTTTTGCCCCGGATCCTTTTTTTATTCTACCTCTCTTCCTGATTAGAAATAAGCATCCCTCTATCGACAAGATAAAAAAGGATTTCTTTCTCCTTCCGAGAAATCCGGGAAATAAAAATAAATTTCTTCGTCCTTTTGACATATTCATATATAGAACAACGAAAAATAGATAAAAAAAGATATCGAAAAAATGAAAAGAAAATAGTAAAAAAGAAGAAATCTCAAATCAAATAAAGAAAATAGAAATATTCAAATAACAAATAATAAGAATATAGAGGTTCTTTCTATTTACCGAGAATCCCCGTTTTCACTAGGAATCCCTGTTTGTTGGATAAGATTGGTTAAAGTCGGGAACTCATAAGAAACTCCTTTCTATCTTTCCTTTCAAAACACCTTTTTTGTTTTGAAAGGAAAGATAGAAAAGACGATGAAGATAAGGATGGGAGAAGAAGAATCCAATTTATGAAAGCGGATTCTCATACATATTCGTGTAGAAAGAGGAATAGGTACACTTCATTTAGTTCTACATTCGTTATTGATTCTGAAATACTTCATATTAAGATTATCTTAATATTCTTTCTAATAGATAGACTTATCATAAGATATCTTTATAATTATAATTTATAATTATAATAGGTACAAATATGAAATCGAGGTACCCATTCTATGATAGATTTGAACTTTCCCTCTATTTTTGTTCCTTTAGTGGGCCTAGTTTTTCCGGCAATCGCAATGGCTTCTTTATCTCTTTATGTCCAAAGAAATAAGATTGTCTAAATATGATGGGACCAAATCTCATCAATTTCTTTCAACACTGGAGCATCATACAGATGCTTTTTTAATGTAATATGGTAGGATATATGATATGTGGCCTTTCCGAAAACAAATGGAAGAGTGGTTTTGTTATGTATGCCGATGCATAATATACGCATTAATGCATGTATATGCGGTTATAGCTTAATAAATTAAATGATTCAATTCAAAATGATCAGCAAATCTTTTTTGAAAAATCTTTGAAATAGAAACTCAATGTATCTAACCAATTATTCCTAATGGTTCCCGTCGGAATGCTGCTAGTTGATGAAAGTTACTTCGGGATCAAGCAATAAAGTCGAGTAAAATCCATTTGGGTTATTCTCTCAATTCCAATCGAATGCAACTGGATCTAGTATAGTATGAACTGGCGATCAGAACTTATATGGATAGAACTTATAACGGGGTCTCGAAAAACAAGTAATTTTTTCTGGGCCTGTATCCTTTTTTTAGGTTCACTAGGATTCTTAGTGGTTGGAACTTCCAGTTATCTTGGTAAAAATCTGATATCCGTATTTCCGTCTCAGCAAATTCCTTTTTTCCCACAAGGGATCGTGATGTCTTTCTATGGGATCGCAGGTCTATTCATTAGTTCTTATTTGTGGTGCACAATTTCATGGAATGTAGGTAGTGGTTATGACCGATTCGATAGAAAAGAAGGGATAATGTCCCTTTTTCGTTGGGGATTTCCTGGAAGAAATCGTCGCATCTTCCTTCGTTTCTTTCTGAAAGATATCCAATCAATCAGAATGGAGGTGAGAGAGGGTCTTTTTCCTCGTCGTGTCCTTTATATGGAAATCAGGGGCCAAGGAGCCATTCCCTTGACCCGTACTGATGAGAATTTGACTCCACGAGAAATTGAACAAAAAGCTGCCGAATTGGCCTATTTCTTGCGCGTACCCATTGAAGTATTTTGAAATGAACTGAAGAATCAATCTCAGCATGAGAGAAGGAACTTAATGCATCTCAAAAGCAGGAGGAAGCATATGGAACAATATTCATAAAAGAGAATATAACTAATCAAATAAAATAGATTTTAAAATCTATTAAGGAGAATAGAAACTATTTGTACACAAAAACTCTTTTTTATACGCATACACATGGCGTCCAGCTTCACTCTTTATACTAGTAAAAGGTCTAATAAGCATAGATTCATCAAATATCCTAACATGTCTTTTGTTTTCGTAAAATAGAATTCCTATTTTTAGGCCTTTGAATTGATACCCTATCCCCGCGCTGCGGTTAGACAGTGAAATCTTTCGAATTCGAAATAGAAATAAAAGAATTAAAGGATCCGGTAGGGTTCGTCTTTAAATCCAAATTATATTCGTTAGTTCAAATGGGCTTTCGAGTCTTCATGGAAAGGAAGAAATGAAGAGGAAATCGGTTACAATTTGCCTAATCGAGATCTCTGGAATATGGAAAGAGTATTTACTTCTTTTTTTTTTTCATTCGAAAAGGGCCTTCTTCTATGTTCTATTCTAGATTATTCTAGATCCAAAGACTCAAGTCTTACACAAAAACAAAAATAGGAAAAGATCCATAGGTTCGATACCTTGTTCTTGTTAGAGTTATAGGCTCTTGTTATATAACTCGTGCTTCATAGAAATCTCAGATAGAATCGACGAATGAAACAGGTTCATTAACAATTCACATCACAGATACAGAATGAAAAAAAAGAAAGCATTGGCTTCCCTCCCATATCTTGTGTCTATACTCTTTTTGCCCTGGTGGGTTTCTCTTTCATTTAAGAAATGTCTAGAAACTTGGATTCTGAATTGGTGGAATACCAGGCAATCCGAAATCCTTTTGAATGATATTCAAGAGAAAAATGTTCTAGAAAAATTTATGGAATTAGAAGAACTATTCCTGTTGGACGAGATGATAAAGGAGTACTCGGAGACACATATGCAAAGGCTTCGTATAGGAATGCACAAGGAAACAATACAATTGGTCCAAAGACACAATGAATCTCATTTCCATATCATTTTGCATTTCTCTACAAATCTAATCTGTTTCGCTATTCTAAGTGGTTATTTTGTTCTGGGTAATGAAGAACTTTTCATTCTAAATTCTTGGATTCAGGAATTTCTCTATAACTTAAGTGATACAATCAAAGCTTTTTCGATTCTTTTAGTTACTGATTTATGGATCGGATTTCACTCGACCCATGGTTGGGAACTAATGATTGGTTCGATCTACAACGATTTTGGATTGGCTCAGAATGATCAGATTATATCTGGTCTTGTTTCCACTTTTCCAGTGATTCTAGATACAATTGTGAAATATTGGATCTTCCGTTTTTTAAATCGTGTATCTCCTTCGCTTGTAGTAATTTATCATTCAATGAATGAATGAATAATTCATTAGATCTTTTGATATCAATTGATATCAATCAAATCAGAATCTTTCTTCGTGTATAAAGAAATCATTTTTAATCTTACTTCTTCTTTATACTTCTACCTTTTCAATTCAAGGTATTCATACTATATTCCACCAGTACAATTCTTTCAGTACAATCAATACAATGGCAAACTCGTGGATAGGGAATTCTACTAGCTACCTATCGAATTTATTGTAGAAATTCCGGGGATCAATGATTGGACCATGCAAAATAGAAAGACTTTTTCTTGGGTAAAAGAACAGATGACTCGATCCATTTATGTATCGATCATGATATATGTAATAACTCGAGCATCTATTTCAAATGCATATCCCATTTTTGCGCAGCAGGGTTATGAAAACCCACGAGAAGCAACTGGGCGAATTGTATGTGCCAATTGCCATTTAGCTAATAAGCCCGTGGATATTGAAGTTCCGCAAGCTGTACTTCCTGATACTGTATTTGAAGCAGTTGTTCGAATTCCTTATGATATGCAACTGAAACAAGTTCTTGCTAATGGTAAAAAGGGAGCTTTGAATGTAGGAGCTGTTCTTATTTTACCCGAGGGATTCGAATTAGCCCCCCCCGATCGTATTTCTCCCGAAATGAAAGAAAAGATGGGCAATCTTTCTTTTCAGTGTTATCGTCCTAATAAAAGAAATATTCTTGTGATAGGTCCTGTTCCCGGTCAGAAATATAGTGAAATCGTCTTTCCTATTCTTTCCCCCGACCCTGCTACGAAAAAAGACGTTCACTTCTTAAAATATCCCATATATGTAGGTGGGAACAGAGGAAGGGGTCAGATTTATCCTGATGGTAGTAA